AATACCCCTAGAGAGGGATAAGCGGAGGGAAAAGGGTTTTCCATGAGATGGGAAATTAAACCTATTAGCCGTTTGTGAATAAGTGATTGTCTGATAATGAGCAAGGAATACCCGTCTTTCTGCTAAACAAGATGTATTGAACTCATAATTCATTAGATACTTTTTATGAATGTCAACTAAGTATCGGAAGTAAATTGCTCCCGGGTGTTCAATCATTTGATAACCAAAGTCATTCTTTAATAAATGATCACTATGAGTCAGACTCAATAGAATTTGATCAATCCTTTTTTCTGTCGTTAAAGTGGAGAACTGAACCAAAAATTCTCTTTCTTCTTCATCAATCGAATCACTGCTCGCGACCCAGTATTCTATTTTCTCCTCAATCCAATCACCATTCACCCTTTTTCTTATTCTTATCAATGAATAGATCTCTTTACTTGTATGACTTAGATGTCTCGTATTTCTCGAAAAAGTGATTCGATTGATGGGATTTGGTATCATACTTATGAGATCGATGAGATTAATATTCAAATATTTTTGATTAGAACGTATTGATTTGACCCCATAAGCGGGACCACCACCCAATGGCATGTTGCCACCAGAACCCCGTATTTCTTCTAGGGAATCTCCTAATTGTTCCAGAACAACCAGAAAGAGATTCTTTAACCAGAAGGAATTCGATTCCGATGTAGGATACCTATCCAGAAGTTTTCGCCACTCAATCATGTATGGTGGAGTCATCAAAGATTTGACCTTTTCGAACTCTGTCTGTAACTCACTAGAGGCTCGGAAAAAAAAGATAAGATGTATACGAACGAGATATCCAACAAGAAGAAGAAGAAAAAGGATTGAATAGAAGAACTCCCGAACATTTGGCAATCCCAGATGTGTCCATATCAATGGTGATTCATTATTTCGATGAATCATTTCTTCGGACAGAAGAAGATTATGTAAACGCTTGTTCGAAATCTCACTTCTCAGATTCCATTGTGGAAGACAAACTTTTTTCTGAAGAATTCGCCATGATATATCTGATCCGTGCATAATATCATGAAAAATAGATACCAATTTTTGACTGCTACTTAGTATCGGCAATAGGTCTGAAAAAGTATCGAAAAATAGACAATTTAGATATTTGTACCCTGTCGAAGTAAGGAACCACGGCATATATGTTTGGAATAGATTCCATTTTGAGAGAGTTGAAAAAGCGCTATCTTGTTGAAAGGTTCTATACATCTGCCCTTTCTCAACGCATTTCTTTAGACAAAGACTCCGTTTTTTCCTCTTTTCCGATGGTAAATATTTCTCAGAACATGGAGTGTAAATCAAACCCATGTTTGAATTGAAATTGAGATACTGATGCAAGTTCTTCCTTTCTGAATCAGATAGATTCATATCTGAAAGAGGCCGATAAAAAGTTCTTTCAAAATGGACTATTTGTCCCCCTGTTATAGGTGTTCCAGAAATGTCTGTGATCAAGTAAATAGTTCTACGAACGAATAGATCGGGTCGAATTGTAAAATCGTTAGGTATGAATATGGTAGATACCTGTGACTCGATTGGTGAAATAGTATCTCTCTCCAAAAAAGCATGTTTTTTTTTACCGACACACAAAGAAAATCTTTTGTTGCGAATATCGAGGAATTGTCTATACGTAAAATCAGAATTATTGATACGGGCCTTTTCGATATAAAAAGGGAATCTTTTGTTACAACAATAGAATTGAGCTTTATAAAAACAAGATATCAATGAACTTCGATGACATGGTTTTACGGGATTCAGCCAATTGTTTTGATCGTGGGATATCATTGAGAAATAGGAATCCGTGTTACCAAAGGATTTCCTGCGATTATTTCTAGTATGGAATGAGTCAACCATCCACTTTGGTATGACCAAAAATGGTGATATTGTTCCTGCATTGATAAATAATAATTTCGATTTTTGGAAAGTATCATGGTTTAATTTTATCAAATGAACGATTTCAAGACCTATTGATTCTAACAACGGATTGTAGAGTTGATCTTTCAATTCAGAAATGGGGATATTCCCGAAACTCACAAAGAAAAAAGGAAGTGAGTTAGACAAATCTTTTTTGTCGATAACCTCAGACCAATCAATCGAATATTGATTAATACGTAATCGATCGAACCTTTTCTTCTGGCTCTTTTTCAAATTCGATAAATGTTGGTTGATCGTATATTTCCTTATAGTTCTATGATTCAGAGTCAAGAATTTTTTTTTATCCAATCCGCAGGAATCAAATGAATTTTTGTTCAAGAATGAAATCTTATCGGAACTGCCCATATCCGATTCATCCTTCGGAACCATATCACATCGCGGATCTGATGAAATAGGATGAATTGAGACGCTATACGTAATTATATTAATCATTTCTTTATTTTCCGATCGCCTGGAAGGGGCAAAAAGATGTTTCTTCAACAATTTCTGATCTTTAGTGGGCTTCTCAGTAGGATTTGAACCCAGATGAAGTTCTGACAAT